GCTAGCGTAGCTTAATTAAAGCATAACACTGAAGATGTTAAGATGGGCCCTAGAAAGCCCCGCAAGCACAAAGGTTTGGTCCTGACTTTACTGTCAGCTTTAGCTAGATTTACACATGCAAGTATCCGCCCCCCTGTGAGGATGCCCTTAGTACCCTTCTCGGGCACAAGGAGCCGGTATCAGGCACACAACACATGTAGCCCACAACACCTTGCTTAGCCACACCCCCAAGGGAATCCAGCAGTGATAAATATTAAGCCATAAGTGAAAACTTGACTTAGTTAAAGCTAAGAGAGCCGGTAAAACTCGTGCCAGCCACCGCGGTTATACGAGAGGCTCAAGTTGACAGACAACGGCGTAAAGCGTGGTTAAGGAAAATATGTAACTAAAGCGGAACCTCCTCCTAGCTGTTATACGCTTCCGAGGAAGTGAACCCCAACTACGAAAGTGGCTTTATCCAACCTGAACCCACGAAAGCTAAGAAACAAACTGGGATTAGATACCCCACTATGCTTAGCCTTAAACATTGATTGTTTACTACATCAAACATCCGCCTGGGAATTACGAACATTAGTTTAAAACCCAAAGGACTTGGCGGTGCTTAACATCCACCTAGAGGAGCCTGTTCTAGAACCGATAATCCCCGTTTAACCTCACCCCCCCTAGCTTTTTCCGCCTATATACCACCGTCGCCAGCTTACCCTGTGAAGGACTAATAGTAAGCACAATCGGCACAGCCCAGAACGTCAGGTCGAGGTGTAGTGAATGGGAGGGGAAGAAATGGGCTACATTCGCTGCCCACAGCGAACACGAATGCTACACTGAAACATGTAGCTGAAGGAGGATTTAGCAGTAAGCAGAAAGCAGAGTGTTCCGCTGAAGCCGGCTCTTAAGCGCGCACACACCGCCCGTCACCCTCCCCAAGCAACTGGACCTAAAATTTCTTTAAACCCTAACAACCGCGAAGGAGAGGAAAGTCGTAACATGGTAAGCGTACCGGAAGGTGCGCTTGGTTAAACCAGGACGTAGCTAAGACAGAAAAGCATCTCCCTTACACTGAGAAGTCATTCGTGCAAATCGAATCGTCCTGATGCCTATTAGCTAGCCCCACCAATCAAACCCAACAAACAAACATGAATAAACCCAAAAACACTTCAAACTCAATAAACAAAGCATTTTTCCCCCTAAGTATGGGAGACAGAAAAGGACCACAAGGGCGCAATAGAAAAAGTACCGTAAGGGAAAGCTGAAAGAGAGATGAAACAGACCAGTAAAGCCATAAAAAGCAGAGATTACTCCTCGTACCTTTTGCATCATGATTTAGCCAGCACATTCAAGCAAAGAGAACTTTAGTTTGAAATCCCGAAACTGTGTGAGCTACTCCAAGACAGCCTATTTATAGGGCAAACCCGTCTCTGTGGCAAAAGAGTGGGGAGAGCTTCGAGTAGGGGTGACAGACCTATCGAACTCAGTTATAGCTGGTTGCCCGGGAATTGGATAAAAGTTCAGCCTCATGGCTTCTCCCTTCATACAATAATAACAACCCAATGATTAAAAGAAACCGTGAGAGTTAGTCAAAGGGGGTACAGCCCCTTTGAATAAAGATACAACTTTTTTAGAAGGATAAAGATCATAATTTTTAAGGAAGAATGTTCCGGTGGGCCTAAAAGCAGCCATCCCAACAGAAAGCGTTAAAGCTCAGACATAATACTCCCTCCCTATATCCTGATACCACAATCTTAATCCCCTAACATTACCGAGCCTCCCCATGCACTCATGGGGGCGACCCTGCTAAAATGAGTAATAAGAGAGCTACACCCTCTCTCCTAGCACATGTGTAAATCGGAACGGACCCCCCACCGAACAATAACGGCCCCAAACAAAGAGGGTATTGGACAAACGTACAAATACAAAACTAGAAAATCGTCCCAACCAACACCGTTAACCCTACACTGGTGTGCTTACCAGGAAAGACTAAAAGAAAGAGAAGGAACTCGGCAAACATTTCTCAAGCCTCGCCTGTTTACCAAAAACATCGCCTCTTGCAAAACCAAAGAATAAGAGGTCCCGCCTGCCCGGTGACTATATGTTTAACGGCCGCGGTATTTTGACCGTGCGAAGGTAGCGTAATCACTTGTCTTTTAAATGGAGACCTGTATGAATGGCATAACGAGGGCTTAACTGTCTCCTCTTTCCAGTCAATGAAATTGATCTCCCCGTGCAGAAGCGGGGATAAGTACATAAGACGAGAAGACCCTATGGAGCTTTAGACACCAAGACAGATCATGTTAAACACCCCCAATAAAGGCCCAAACTTAATGACCACCTGTCCTAATGTCTTCGGTTGGGGCGACCATGGGGCAGCACAAAACCCCCATGTGGATTGGGAGAACAAACCCAAAACCCTTTTCCCACACTCCCACAAGCAAGAGCTACAACTCTAACTAACAGAATCTCTGACCTCTTACGATCCGGCTCTCGCCGATCAACGGACCAAGTTACCCTAGGGATAACAGCGCAATCCCCTTTTAGAGCCCATATCGACAAGGGGGTTTACGACCTCGATGTTGGATCAGGACATCCTAATGGTGCAGCCGCTATTAAGGGTTCGTTTGTTCAACGATTAAAGTCCTACGTGATCTGAGTTCAGACCGGAGTAATCCAGGTCAGTTTCTATCTATGAAGTTAATCTTTTCTAGTACGAAAGGACCGAAAAGAAGAGGCCTATACCCCAGGCACGCCTCACCCTTACCTAATGAAATCATCTAAACTAGGCAAGAGGGTACATTCCCCCATGCCTAAGAGAATGGCATGTTAGAGTGGCAGAGCCCGGCATATTGCAAAAGGCCTAAGCCCTTTAAACAGAGGTTCAAGTCCTCTCTCTAACTATGATCACAGCATTAATTACCCACCTACTTAATCCCCTGGCCTTTATTGTCCCTGTCCTTCTAGCCGTTGCCTTCCTTACCCTAATTGAACGAAAAGTCCTAGGCTATATGCAACTACGAAAAGGCCCTAACGTAGTAGGACCCTACGGACTCCTGCAACCTATCGCTGACGGAGTTAAACTATTTATTAAAGAACCAGTACGACCTTCCACCTCTTCCCCAATTCTCTTCCTCCTTGCCCCCATATTAGCACTAACCCTGGCTCTCACACTCTGAGCACCAATGCCTCTCCCCTACCCCGTAGCCGACCTAAACCTAGGCATTTTATTTATCCTAGCACTGTCAAGCCTCGCCGTATATTCAATTTTAGGCTCAGGTTGAGCATCAAATTCAAAATACGCCCTAGTTGGGGCCCTCCGAGCCGTAGCCCAAACCATTTCATATGAAGTTAGCCTCGGCCTAATTCTCCTAAACATTATTATCTTCACAGGCGGCTTCACCCTCCAAACCTTCAACACTGCTCAAGAAAGCATCTGACTTGTAATGCCAGCATGACCCCTAGCCGCCATATGATATATTTCAACACTAGCAGAAACCAACCGAGCCCCCTTCGACCTAACTGAAGGAGAATCCGAACTAGTCTCTGGCTTTAACGTAGAATACGCAGGAGGCCCATTCGCACTGTTCTTCCTGGCCGAGTATGCTAACATTCTTTTAATAAATACCCTTTCAGCCACCCTATTCTTAGGAGCCTCACACATCCCCACCCTTCCGGAACTTACCGCCATTAACCTCATAACTAAAGCAGCCCTCCTTTCTATCGTCTTCCTCTGAGTCCGAGCATCCTACCCCCGATTCCGATACGACCAGCTTATGCACCTTATCTGAAAAAACTTCCTCCCTCTCACACTAGCACTTGTCATCTGACATCTAGCACTACCCATCGCATTCGCAGGCCTACCCCCTCAACTATAACCCCAAGGAGTTGTGCCTGAAGTAAAGGGCCACTTTGATAGAGTGAACCATGGGGGTTAAAGTCCCCCCAGCTCCTTAGAAAGAAGGGATTTGAACCCTACCTGAAGAGATCAAAACTCTTAGTGCTTCCACTACACCACTTCCTAGCAGGGTCAGCTAACATTAAGCTCTTGGGCCCATACCCCAAACATGCAGGTTAAAATCCTGCCTCTGCTAATGAACCCTTACATTTTAGCCATCCTATTATTTGGTTTAGGTTTAGGAACAACAATCACATTCGCGAGCTCACACTGACTGCTTGCCTGAATGGGCCTAGAAATCAATACCCTGGCCATTATCCCCTTAATAGCCCAACACCACCACCCCCGAGCGGTTGAAGCAACTACAAAATATTTCCTTACACAAGCTACAGCTGCCGCTATACTCCTATTTGCAAGCACAACCAACGCCTGACTAACTGGCCAATGAGATATTCAACAAATAACCCACCCGATCCCAACTACAATAATTACACTAGCCCTAGCCCTTAAAATCGGACTAGCCCCAATACACTCTTGACTCCCCGAGGTTCTCCAAGGCTTAGACCTTACCACAGGCCTTATTTTATCCACATGACAAAAACTTGCTCCCTTCGCCCTATTCCTACAACTTCAACCCAATAACCCCACCCTCCTAATTCTCCTAGGCATTTCATCAACCCTAATTGGAGGCTGAGGTGGACTAAACCAAACGCAACTTCGTAAAATCCTGGCATACTCCTCAATCGCCCATCTAGGCTGAATAACTCTCATCATCCAATTCTCCCCTTCCCTGACCCTTTTAACCCTCTTAACCTATTTTGTTATAACTTTCTCAACATTCCTTGTATTCAAAATTAACAAAGCAACAAACGTCAATTCTTTGGCAATTTCCTGAACCAAAACACCGATCATCACCTCTTTAGCCCCCTTAGTCCTTCTCTCATTAGGAGGCCTTCCCCCACTAACAGGCTTCATACCAAAATGACTAATTCTCCAAGAACTCACAAAGCAAGATCTACCCCTCTTAGCCACAATAGCCGCGCTAACAGCCCTTCTAAGCCTATACTTTTACCTACGCCTTTCTTACGCAATAACCCTAACTATATTTCCCAACAACCTAGCAGGAACTACACCATGACGCTTCCACACCCCCCAGCTAAACCTCCCACTAGCCATTTCAACCTCAGCTACAATTCTCCTCCTCCCCCTCACCCCCGCCATTACAGCCCTCCTCACCCTGTAGGGACTTAGGTTAACACCAGACCAAGGGCCTTCAAAGCCCTAAGCGAGAGTGAAAATCTCCCAGTTCCTGATAAGACTTGCGGGACACTAACCCACATCAACTGTATGCAAAACAGACACTTTAATTAAGCTAAAGCCTTCCTAGACAGGCAGGCCTCGATCCTGCAAAATCTTAGTTAACAGCTAAGCGCTCAAACCAGCGAGCATCTATCTACTTTCCCCCGCCTAACCTAAGCATAATAGGCGGGGGAAAGCCCCGGCAGGTAATTAGCCTGCATCTTAAGATTTGCAATCTTATATGTAAATACACCTCAGAGCTTGGTAAGAAGAGGATTCGAACCTCTGTCTATGGGGCTACAATCCACCGCTTAAAACTCAGCCATCCTACCTGTGGCAATCACGCGCTGATTTTTCTCGACCAATCACAAAGACATCGGCACCCTCTATCTAGTATTTGGTGCTTGAGCCGGAATAGTAGGAACCGCTTTAAGCTTACTCATCCGAGCAGAACTTAGTCAACCTGGCGCCCTTTTAGGAGACGACCAAATTTATAACGTAATTGTTACGGCCCATGCCTTCGTAATAATTTTCTTTATAGTAATGCCAATCATGATTGGAGGCTTCGGAAACTGACTTATCCCTCTAATGATCGGAGCCCCTGACATGGCATTTCCCCGAATAAATAATATGAGCTTCTGACTTCTCCCTCCTTCCTTCCTCCTACTTTTAGCCTCTTCAGGGGTAGAAGCTGGAGCTGGGACAGGTTGAACTGTATATCCCCCATTAGCTGGTAATCTTGCCCATGCCGGAGCATCAGTAGATCTAACTATTTTCTCCCTTCATCTAGCAGGGGTTTCATCAATTCTGGGGGCTATTAACTTCATTACTACGATTATTAACATGAAACCGCCCGCAGTCTCAATATACCAAATCCCACTATTTGTTTGAGCCGTATTAATTACAGCTGTTCTTCTCCTTCTTTCCCTCCCAGTCTTAGCTGCTGGAATTACAATACTTCTTACAGATCGAAACCTAAACACCGCCTTCTTCGACCCAGCAGGGGGAGGGGATCCAATTCTTTATCAACACTTATTCTGATTCTTTGGCCACCCAGAAGTATACATTCTTATTCTTCCAGGCTTTGGAATAATTTCCCATATTGTTGCCTACTATTCCGGTAAAAAAGAACCTTTCGGGTACATAGGAATGGTCTGAGCCATGATGGCCATCGGCCTTTTAGGCTTTATTGTTTGAGCCCACCACATGTTTACTGTAGGAATGGACGTAGATACACGTGCATACTTTACATCTGCTACTATAATTATTGCCATCCCAACTGGTGTTAAAGTTTTCAGCTGACTGGCTACTCTTCACGGAGGAAGCATTAAATGAGAAACACCAATACTATGAGCCCTTGGGTTTATTTTCCTATTTACTGTAGGAGGCCTAACAGGAATTGTCTTAGCAAATTCCTCCCTAGACATTGTCCTTCACGACACATATTATGTAGTTGCTCACTTCCACTACGTTCTCTCAATGGGAGCTGTATTCGCAATCGTTGCTGGCTTTGTCCACTGGTTCCCTCTCTTTACAGGTTATACACTACACGATACATGAACTAAAGTACACTTTGGTGTAATGTTTGCCGGAGTAAATTTAACCTTCTTCCCACAGCACTTCCTAGGACTCGCTGGAATGCCTCGACGATATTCAGACTACCCCGATGCCTACACCCTATGAAACACAGTTTCCTCACTCGGATCTTTAGTATCCCTCGTTGCTGTTATTATGTTCCTCTTTATCATCTGAGAAGCATTCGCCGCAAAACGTGAAGTTCTCTCAGTAGAATTAACAGCAACTAACGTGGAATGACTTCACGGCTGCCCACCTCCTTATCACACATTCGAAGAGCCAGCTTTCGTCCAAATTCGCTCAAACTAACGAGAAAGGGAGGAGTTGAACCCCCATCAATTGGTTTCAAGCCAACCACATAACCGCTCTGTCACTTTCTTCATAAGACACTAGTAAAATGCCATTACACTGCCTTGTCAAGGCAGAATTGCGGGTTAAACCCCCGTGTGTCTTGAACTTAATGGCACATCCCTCCCAACTTGGATTTCAAGACGCAGCTTCACCCCTTATAGAAGAACTTTTACATTTCCACGACCACGCTTTAATAATCGTCTTCCTAATCAGCACACTAGTACTTTACATTATTGTAGCTATAGTAACTGCTAAATTTACAGACAAACTAATCCTGGACTCCCAAGAAATCGAAATTATTTGAACAATTCTCCCAGCCGTAATTTTAATTCTAATTGCCCTCCCATCCCTACGAATCCTTTATCTTATGGATGAAATTAATGACCCACACCTTACCATTAAAGCTATGGGCCATCAATGATACTGAAGCTACGAGTACACAGACTATCAAGATCTTGGCTTCGACTCCTATATAATCCCCACGCAAGACTTAACACCAGGTCAATTCCGTCTTTTAGAAGCAGACCACCGAATGGTAATTCCAATAAACTCCCCCGTTCGAGTCCTAATTTCTGCCGAAGATGTGCTCCACTCATGAGCCGTCCCCGCCCTTGGGGTGAAAGTCGATGCAGTCCCAGGACGACTAAATCAAACCACCTTTATTGTTAATCGTCCTGGAGTATACTATGGTCAATGCTCTGAAATCTGCGGAGCAAACCATAGCTTCATGCCTATTGTAGTAGAAGCTGTTCCTCTAGAACACTTTGAAAACTGAACATCATCAATAATTGAAGACGCCTCGCTAAGAAGCTAAATTGGTACAAAGCGTTAGCCTTTTAAGCTAAAGATTGGTGACTACCAACCACCCTCAGCGACATGCCCCAACTAAACCCCGCACCCTGATTCGCCATCCTAACCTTCTCCTGACTAATCTTTCTTACAGTTCTTCCCTCTAAGGTTATGTCCCACACATACCCAAACGAGCCAACCCCTCAAAGCACAGAAAAACCTAAAACAGAAGCCTGATCTTGACCTTGGCAATAAGCTTCTTCGATCAATTTATAAGCCCAGTTTATTTAGGCGTACCACTAATAGCACTTGCTTTGACACTACCCTGAGTCCTCTACCCAACCCCGTCCGCACGATGACTAAACAATCGACTACTTACCCTACAAGGCTGATTCATTAACCGCTTTACACAACAACTTCTCCTCCCCTTAAACCCAGGAGGGCATAAATGAGCAACTCTGCTCACTTCCTTAATAATCTTTTTAATTACACTTAACATACTAGGACTTCTCCCTTACACCTTCACGCCTACTACGCAACTTTCTCTCAATATGGGACTAGCAGTACCTCTCTGACTCGCCACTGTTATTATTGGAATACGAAACCAACCCACCCATGCTCTCGGTCATCTCCTTCCCGAAGGAACCCCAACCCTCCTAATCCCCGTCCTTATTATCATCGAAACAATTAGCCTATTCATCCGCCCCCTTGCCCTAGGCGTTCGACTTACAGCCAACCTCACAGCTGGCCACCTACTTATTCAACTTATTGCCACAGCCGCATTTGTTCTCCTCCCTCTAATGCCCACAGTAGCCATCTTAACAACCATTCTCCTATTCTTACTTACACTGCTAGAAGTGGCAGTAGCAATGATTCAAGCCTACGTATTTGTTCTACTACTAAGCTTGTACCTACAAGAAAACGTCTAATGGCCCATCAAGCACACCCCTATCATATAGTCGACCCCAGCCCATGACCCCTAACGGGCGCCGTAGGTGCCCTATTAATAACCTCAGGATTAGCAATCTGATTCCACTTCCACTCTTCACTACTAATAACACTCGGACTTATCCTTGTTACCCTTACAACAGCTCAGTGATGACGAGATGTAGTACGAGAAGGGACATTTCAAGGCCACCACACCCCTCCCGTACAAAAAGGTCTCCGATACGGAATAATCCTTTTCATTACTTCAGAAGTTCTTTTCTTCCTAGGCTTCTTTTGAGCTTTCTATCACTCAAGCCTCGCACCCACACCTGAACTAGGCGGATGCTGACCACCAACAGGAATCACGGCCCTTGACCCATTTGAAGTCCCCCTTCTAAACACAGCAGTTCTACTCGCCTCTGGGGTAACAGTAACATGAGCCCACCATAGCATTATAGAGGGAAAACGAAAACAAGCAATTCAATCTCTAGCCCTAACCATTCTCCTAGGGGGATATTTTACATGTCTCCAAGCAATAGAATATTATGAAGCCCCATTTACCATCGCAGATGGAGTCTATGGCTCTACCTTCTTTGTTGCAACTGGTTTCCACGGCCTCCACGTTATTATTGGCTCTACCTTCCTAGCCGTCTGCTTCCTACGCCAACTTCGCCACCACTTTACATCCGACCATCACTTTGGATTTGAAGCAGCTGCCTGATACTGACATTTCGTAGACGTTGTCTGACTCTTCCTCTATGTATCAATCTACTGATGAGGCTCATAATCTTTCTAGTATTAAATAGTATAAGTGACTTCCAATCACCCGGTCTTGGTTAAAGTCCAAGGAAAGATAATGAATTTAATTACTACCGTTATTGCAATCGCAACTCTCCTATCAATTATCCTTGCCATCGTCTCCTTCTGACTTCCCCAAATAAACCCCGACCACGAAAAGCTTTCACCCTATGAATGCGGATTTGACCCATTAGGATCGGCCCGCCTACCTTTCTCCCTTCGATTTTTTCTAGTTGCCATTCTTTTTCTCCTATTTGATCTAGAAATTGCCCTCCTTCTACCCCTCCCATGAGGTGACCAACTAGACACGCCAATCCTAACCTTTCTTTGAGCCTCCTTAGTCCTAGCTCTACTTACCCTAGGATTAATTTATGAATGAATTCAAGGAGGTTTAGAATGAGCCGAATAGGTTATTAGTTTAATTAAAATATTTGATTTCGGCTCAAAAGCTTATGGTTAAAGTCCATAATTACCTGTATGACCCCTGTTCACTTTGCCTTCTCATCAACATTTATACTAGGATTAGCAGGCTTAGCATTCCATCGCTATCACCTTCTCTCCGCCCTACTCTGTCTAGAAGGAATAATACTCTCACTCTTCGTTGCCCTCTCCCTCTGGACCCTTCAACTAGATTCCACTAGCTTTTCAGCCTCACCTATACTTCTGCTGGCCTTCTCAGCATGTGAAGCAAGCGCAGGACTCGCTCTTCTAGTCGCCACCGCCCGAACGCACGGAACGGACCGCCTACAAAGCCTAAACCTACTACAATGCTAAAAATTTTAATTCCAACTCTTATGTTAGTACCAACAACCTGATTAACGCCCGCCAAATGACTATGACCAACCACCTTGGCCCACAGTTTCGTCATTGCCTTGGCCAGCCTAACCTGACTAAAAAACCTTTCTGAAACAGGCTGATCCTGCTTAAACAACTACATAGCAACCGACGCCTTATCCACCCCTCTTTTAGTCCTCACCTGCTGACTTCTTCCCCTTATAATTCTTGCAAGCCAAAACCACACATCCTCAGAACCAATTAATCGCCAACGAATATACATCACACTACTGACCTCCCTTCAGTTTTTCCTTATTCTAGCTTTCGGAGCGACTGAAGTAATTATATTTTATGTTATGTTTGAAGCCACCCTTATCCCCACCTTAATTATTATTACGCGCTGAGGAAACCAAACTGAACGTCTTAACGCAGGGACCTACTTCCTTTTCTACACTTTAGCAGGCTCCCTCCCCCTTCTTGTCGCACTACTTCTTTTACAAAACAATACAGGCTCACTCTCACTACTCACCCTCCAATACTCCAACCCCATTCCTCTTTCCACCTATGCAGATAAACTCTGATGAGCAGGCTGTCTCTTAGCCTTCTTGGTAAAAATACCTCTGTACGGCGTCCACCTTTGACTTCCTAAAGCCCACGTTGAGGCTCCAATTGCAGGCTCAATAGTCCTCGCGGCAGTACTTCTAAAACTTGGGGGTTACGGTATAATACGAATAATAATCATACTAGAGCCCTTAACCAAAGAACTTAGCTATCCATTCATTATCTTCGCCCTCTGAGGAGTAATTATAACAGGATCTATTTGCCTGCGCCAAACAGACCTAAAATCACTCATTGCCTATTCATCAGTAAGCCACATGGGCCTAGTAGCAGGAGGTATTCTTATTCAAACACCCTGAGGCTTTACAGGAGCCCTTATTCTAATAATTGCCCACGGCCTCACATCCTCTGCCCTCTTTTGCTTAGCAAATACTAATTACGAACGAACACATAGCCGAACAATAATCCTTGCCCGCGGCCTACAAATAGTCCTTCCACTAATGGCAACCTGATGATTTATTGCAAGCCTAGCTAATCTTGCTCTCCCACCTCTACCAAATCTCATGGGAGAACTTATAATCATCACATCCCTTTTCAACTGATCTTGATGAACTCTAGCTTTAACAGGAGCTGGTACACTCATTACCGCCGGTTATTCCCTCTACATGTTCTTAATAACTCAACGAGGTCCTCTCCCAGGACACATTATTGCCCTCGAACCCTCCCACTCTCGAGAACACCTACTTATTCTCCTCCACATTCTTCCCCTAATTCTCCTTATTCTTAAACCAGAGCTCATCTGAGGATGAACCGCCTGTGAATGTAGTTTAAACCAAAACGCTAGATTGTGATTCTAGAAACTGGAGGTTAAACCCCTCTCATTCACCGAGAGAGGCTCGCCAGCAACGAAGACTGCTAATCTTCGTCACCTTAGTTGAACTCCAAGGCTCACTCGAGCCCGCTCCTAAAGGATAACAGCTAATCCGTTGGTCTTAGGAACCAAAGACTCTTGGTGCAAATCCAAGTAGCAGCTATGCACCCTACCTCGCTTATAATAACCTCCAGCCTTATTATTATTTTTACACTCCTAGTCTACCCAGTCCTAACCACACTAAATCCCCGCCCACAAGACCCAGAGTGAGCATTGACACAAGTGAAAACAGCAGTAAAACTTGCTTTCTTTGTTAGCCTCCTCCCCCTATTCATTTACCTCAACCAAGGACTAGAAACCATCATCACTAACTGAAATTGAATAAATACCCTCACCTTCGACATCAACATTAGCCTAAAATTTGACCACTACTCCATTATCTTTACCCCCATTGCCCTCTACGTAACATGATCCATTCTAGAATTTGCATCTTGATACATACACTCAGACCCGTACATAAACCGATTCTTTAAATACCTACTAATCTTCCTCATCGCTATAATTATTCTAGTTACCGCAAACAACATATTCCAAATCTTCATTGGATGGGAAGGCGTCGGAATCATATCCTTCCTCCTAATCGGCTGATGATACGGCCGAGCAGACGCCAACACCGCAGCCCTACAAGCAGTGCTTTACAACCGAGTCGGAGACATCGGACTAATCTTCGCAATAGCATGAATAGCTACAAACTTTAATTCGTGAGAAATACAACAAATATTTGCCGCAGCTAAAGACTTCGACCTTACTTACCCCCTTTTAGGATTAATTGTAGCTGCAACCGGAAAATCAGCTCAATTTGGACTTCACCCGTGACTTCCATCCGCAATGGAAGGCCCTACGCCGGTCTCTGCCCTACTACACTCCAGCACAATAGTTGTCGCAGGAATCTTCCTCCTCGTTCGAATGAGCCCCCTCATAGAAAATAACCAAACCGCCCTAACAACCTGCCTCTGCTTAGGTGCCCTCACAACTTTCTTTACAGCCACCTGCGCCCTCACCCAAAACGATATCAAAAAAATCGTTGCCTTCTCAACATCAAGTCAACTAGGCCTAATAATAGTAACTATTGGCCTTAACCAACCCCAACTTGCCTTCCTCCATATCTGTACACACGCATTCTTCAAAGCAATACTCTTCCTCTGCTCAGGCTCTATTATTCACAGCCTAAACGACGAACAAGACATCCGCAAAATAGGAGGAATGCATCACCTCACCCCATTCACCTCCTCCTGCCTAACTATTGGCAGCCTAGCCCTCACCGGTACCCCCTTCCTTGCAGGCTTCTTCTCAAAAGACGCCATTATCGAAGCACTAAACACCTCCCACCTTAACGCCTGAGCCCTAGTCCTGACCCTCCTAGCAACCTCATTCACCGCTATCTACAGCATACGAATCGTCTTCTTTGTAGTCATGGGTCACCCCCGATTTAATGCACTTTCCCCTATTAACGAAAACAATCCAGCAGTGATTAACCCTATTAAACGACTAGCCTGAGGGAGCATTATCGCTGGCCTTCTAATTACATCAAACATTCTTCCTTTAAAAACCCCAGTTATGACTATACCACCCATCCTAAAACTAGCTGCCCTAGCAGTTACCATTCTTGGAGTATTAATTGCCCTTGAACTAGCCTCCCTCACAAGTAAACAATATTCACCCACACCAACTCTCCCAGCCCACCATTTCTCTAACATGTTAGGCTTTTTCCCAGCAATCATCCACCGCTTTACCCCTAAACTAAACCTAACACTAGGCCAACTAATTGCCAGCCAACTAGTAGACCAAACATGGCTAGAAAAAACAGGCCCTAAAGCCATTACCTCCCTCAACCTTCCTCTCATCTCCACAGCAAGCAACATTCAACAAGGAATGGTTAAAACCTATCTCTCCATCTTTTTCCTCACATTAATCATTATACTACTCCTCATCCTACCCTAAACAGCCCGCAAAGCCCCACGACTTAACCCACGAGTCAACTCCAGTACTACAAATAAAGTCAAGAGAAGGACCCAAGCACTAATAATCAATATTCAACCGCCCAAAGAATACATTAACGCAACCCCCGCCATATCTCCCCGAAACACAGAAAACTCTGCTAGCTCATCCGCCGACCCTCAAGAAGACTCATATCACCCTCCCCAGAACAACCCAGACACCACGACTACAATCAACACATATGCAATCATATATATTGTAACTGGTCGACTTCCCCAAGTTTCCGGATATGGCTCAGCAGCTAGAGCTGCCGAATACGCAAACACAACCAACATACCCCCTAGATAAATTAAGAACAATACAAGAGATAAAAAAGGACCCCCGTGCCCTACCAAAACACCACATCCCATTCCAGCTACAACTACCAACCCAAGTGCAGCAAAGTAAGGTGAAGGGTTAGAAGCAACCGCAATTAATCCAAAAACAAAACAAAATAAAAATAAATACATAATAAAAGTCATAATTCCTGCCAGGACTCTAACCAGGACTAATGGCTTGAAAAACCACCGTTGTTATTCAACTACAAGAACCCTAATGGCCAATCTCCGTAAAACCCACCCACTCTTAAAAATCGTTAACGATTCATTAATCGACCTCCCTGCTCCCTCCAACATTTCAGCATGATGAAACTTCGGCTCCCTCCTAGCACTCTGCTTAGCAACCCAAATCCTAACAGGCCTTTTCTTGGCCATGCATTATACCTCTGATATCGCAACCGCCTTCACATCCGTAGCACATATCTGCCGAGACGTAAACTACGGCTGACTTATCCGCAATATACATGCCAACGGAGCATCCTTTTTCTTCATCTGCATTTACCTCCACATTGGTCGTGGCCTATACTATGGCTCATACCTATATAAAGAAACCTGAAACACCGGGGTAGTCCTTCTCCTTCTACTCATAGGAACTGCTTTCGTAGGTTACGTCCTTCCTTGAGGACAAATGTCATTTTGAGGTGCAACGGTCATTACCAACCTACTATCTGCCGTACCCTACGTAGGGAACACCCTTGTCCAATGGATTTGAGGGGGCTTTTCCGTAGACAACGCAACCCTCACTCGATTCTTCGCATTCCACTTCCTCCTTCCATTTATTATCGCAGCTGTCTTTATCCTTCACGTCCTTTTCCTCCACGAAACTGGATCAAACAACCCTACAGGCCTAAATTCAGACGCAGATAAAATCTCTTTCCACCCCTACTTCTCTTACAAAGACCTCCTGGGTTTCGCAGCACTCCTCACTGCACTAGCCTCCCTAGCTTTATTCTCCCCTAATCTGCTTGGCGACCCCGACAACTTCACCCCAGCCAACCCCCTAGTTACCCCTCCACACATCAAGCCAGAATGATACTTCCTATTTGCCTACGCAATTCTCCGATCAATTCCCAACAAACTTGGAGGAGTCCTAGCATTACTATTCTCCATTCTTGTCCTTATAGTCGTCCCAATCCTTCACACGTCTAAACAACGAGGCCTAACCTTCCGCCCAATCACACAATTCCTATTTTGAACCCTTGTCGCAGACGTCATGATTCTAACCTGAATTGGAGGAATACCAGTCGAACACCCCTTTATTATTATTGGGCAAATTGCCTCAGTCCTCTACTTCCTCCTATTCCTGGTCTTTACACCCTTAGCAGGATGAGTTGAAAACAAAATGCTCGGATGAGCCTGCACTAGTAGCTCAGCATCAGAGCGCCGGTCTTGTAAACCGGACGTCGGAGGTTAAAATCCTCCCTACTGCTCAGAAAAAGGAGACTCTAACTCCTGCCCCTAACTCCCAAAGCTAGGATTCTTACATTAAACTATTTTCTGCTCAAAACATATACAATACTTCAGCAATTACATAAATGCATTTTACACCACTTACCCATACAAATGCATAATTAGATTACAATGTTGCAATAACATATATGTATTATCACCATATATAATTATAGTTACAAATACCTGACTTGCCATCTCCTAAGCATAGTTAGACATAAGACATTAATTTTATGTATGGTTAAACATGCCTTCTGAACATTTCATTGTGCAATATTTGATTGAGCAACATAAAAGTTTTACTCAGATTAGTTGGACATATATCTCAAATATCACCACTATTGTTGTCACTAGGGCAAGTTTGGCTGTGAGAACCTACCATAAATATTAACTCTGTCGTGATACCGTTTATTGATGGTCAAGGACAAAAATTGTGAGGGTTTCACTGAGTGAACTATTCCTGGCATTTGGCTCCTACTTCAAGGACTAACCGTTCTAAGCTTCCCCACAATTTTATTGACGCTTGCATAAGTTATTGGTGTAAATCCATACTTCTTAATCACCCACCATGCAAGCATCCTCTCCAGCGGGTCAGGGGTTATTCTTTTTGTCTTCCTTTCACCTGACATTTCAGAGTGCAATCGAACAACGAAATAATCAAGGTAGAACATTTAATCTTTTTATTCAAAATGGAATAGTATTTTCATGGCAGCAAGATATATTATTCCAATAACCACATATTATTTTATCAAGAGCATAAGTTATATCTTTATTTCTCTGACTATTAAAGATTTACCCCCGGCTTTTTTGCGCGTAAACCCCCCTACCCCCCAAAACTCCTAAAATCGCTATTTCTCCTGAAAACCCCCCGGAAACAGGAAAGCCTCTAGAAAGCTTTTTCCACCCTAATATACATATTTAAACACTATTATAATATTTCACAT